CTAAATTGCAGTACGACAATTTTCGGCAAATTCCCTATAGAGAGGCATCATACACAGATAAGATAACCGATAAGCTAGAAGCCCGTCGCGAAACGATTTATGTTTGGGGTTTACATATACTCATTATTGATGTTATAATAAAAATTGATACCTACCTAATCGGTATTGGTTTTTTTCTATCATTTATCATTAGGAAACACACGTTCCAATTTAAATCCAAGGGTCGGTCCTGAATTTTCAATCACTAGTTAATGGTTCCAATTTGGCCTGAATTTCGGCTTTTGTGACTGAAAATGAAAATACACATTTCTTTTTTCAATTGGAAGTACAAAAAAAAGACATAGAGTACCCCCCCCAAACAAAACAAGCAAAGGGGGAATATTTTCATCTATTTTGGATCATTTTGGCGGCATGGCCGAGCGGTAAGGTGGGGGACTGCAAATCCTTTTTCCCCAGTTCAAATCTGGGTGTCGCCTGATCAACAAACGATAAGACTCGAAATCCCTTATTATGCCTGGCTGGTATAACTCGCCGAATCTTTTCCAGCAAATTACGTGACTCTTGACACTTTCTTGATTCTAAATAGGTGGGGTTTCTGTTCTTTAAAGTGCTGTCAATCCTTGCATTTAGAATTAACGGAAAGATTATAGTAGTGGAAGTGCTATCATATCAAATCAAGAGTTACCAATTTATTTCCACTGCTAATGTAGAGTCTACTGACTGGGTCTTAAATTAGATTGAATAGCCGAGGGAGAATCGAATTAATAGTTATGGAAGGGGCGGGAGAGACTTTGTATACAGTATACAGAGTATACAGACTCATGAGAGTCTCTGAGCGCACGGGCCTCCAATTGAATATTGATTGAATGGATAATTGGCGTTTACTTAATGATAATGATACTTAATGAGAATCACGGGCAACAAAAAAAACGAAGAGGTCTTATTATTACTACATATTAGGTCACATTCCCTTTGATACTTCCAAAGAAAAGTGCGGCTGTGTATTTTGTTTCGTTTTACCGATTCTACTAGAAATAATATACGAACCTATTCTAAGTGGATTTATTGGAGCGTTTCATATTTCTTGGAGTCTTTCATCAAGGGTGTTGGGTCAAAATCCCTTTTTGACTCTGCACCAGTGATTCCACTATTATTAGGAAACAATAATGGAAAAATTTCTTCATATTCATAGAGATAGGGGACATAATTCACATGGATATAGTAAGTCTCGCTTGGGCTGCGTTAATGGTAGTCTTTACATTTTCCCTTTCGCTCGTAGTATGGGGAAGAAGTGGACTCTAGAGATACTACTAATCGAGTTGGGGAATCAAACAGTAGCACTTTTTTTTATAGATCGTTCTGCAAAGCCTTTTAAATTCTATTAAGTTTTTAATAATTAATAGAATAATTAACTTAATATTTAATTCAGTAATTTAATTCCGTTTCTAATTTCGAAATTGAATTAATAAAAATATCTTCATTTCGGAATTCTATTGTCTTGGATTCTAGCGAGTTAATTGTATTCGATTATATTATGACTAGAATACAATTCATAATAGATATGAATAATACTCTTTATAGATATGAATAATACTCTTTCAGAATCCACATCAAACAGATATTTCACAAATCCCCCTATTCATATTTTGAAAGGAAAGTAGATATGGATAATAGGAATTTTATTCCAACCGAAGTCTTCCTAAAATTTCTATTTCGTTTTTCTGAACCGGCCCTTCCCGGAGTTAGATATGGACAATGAGGAAGAACGCGGAAAACCGGACTCCCTTTTACTTTTTCTTTTTTCTTGGCCCTTTTACTGTTCAAAGAGAAAAGAACGGAGTTCACGATTTAATATTTAATAATAATAAGATTGTGCCTTGGTCAAGTCACATATTTCGCACTTACCACTTGTTTTATTATTTTAGAATTTGATTTCTGCTATGCTTTATTGACTCGTTTCATATCATGGCTCAAGGGTTGAGAATCGCTGGGGTACCCCTTTTGAAATCTGAAGAAGGTACCATAGAACTCCTTGGATCATCTGGCAACCGCTCCAGCAATTACTTCTTCGGAATGCTAAAAAAAAAGATTACTTTATTTCTTTCATATTTCATTTATTAACTTGATTTTATTTTAGTAATATACGCCCAAGTTTGTTTTTCTTTCATTGATTTGATTCTTTTTTAATGGATACCGGGATTCATATTGAAACTAATGAGAAATCAAGAAATTCGAAAATCGTCAGAGCCGCCTTTCTATTATTTCAGATCGATTGGAATGAACAAAAAGAAAATACAAATAGATGAAGCAAAGAAATAGAGTTGAGATACTATGTACAGTACATATATTTAAGTCATATTACCATGTATGAAGATACATATCCATATTGTAGATTGATCTCTATTCAGTTTCTATCTTTATACATTACAATAATAAAAATAGATAGTATGGTAGAAAGATTCATATATGAATCTTTCTACCATACTATCGGATCCTATAGGCTACTGCTGATTCTAGTCCGTTCATTTCATTTAAGACTAAGACGTGCAATTGGAATTTTTTTTCTTAAATCATTGATAAGAACTAAGAAGTCAAGTTTCATTCAAATTAATCGCTTTTACTGACCGTTTTTACGTATATTATAAGCAAAAAAGCAGTAGGAACTAGAACGAACAGTGTAGTAGCAATAAATGCGAGAATATTTACTTCCATAATCTAATCGTTTGGTTTTTTTTACTTCGCAATAACTCGGGATTTAATCCCATAGAGATGATAACCCTTTCGCTTGTAAATTCAATGGTCAATGGGATGAATTACATTTCGATGATAGCGAATGGGATCAATATCATGAATAACAATATCTGACTGTCAAGTCGATTCATCGTCGAGAATTCAATAGTATAACATAGGCAGATCTTTTATCCACACACCGAATACAAACTTTGATCCCGGATTCAATCAAAAGAATTCCTTTACTTTAATACTAATACTTTTTTTATTGGATTTGGATCCGTCGGGACTGACGGGGCTCGAACCCGCAGCTTCCGCCTTGACAGGGCGGTGCTCTGACCAATTGAACTACAATCCCGGGGAAGTCAAAAGTACCGAATACATATTCTTATGAGTTCATTCAAACCATTTCATTTCTATTTAGATAAAAATCGACATGTTGGAACAGAGACGTGAGTGAGATATTGATATCCACACGGATATACACTTTAGTGAGAGCAGCACGGATTACTAGTAATCCTTTCTTTCGTTATTGCCAAATCAATTGGTAATTCGTTTTTCAATGTCCACAATGAAAAAAAAAGAGTCTTTTTTTTTTTGCGTTACTTTATTCTTTTCATTAGACTTTCTACTTTCTATTTAATGATCCTGATAGAAATCTAGATCATTATTAGCAAGATCAGAATTTATGGGAACAAATAAATGGAGCAAATAAAATAAATAAATAGCGTTAGGGATACAGAGAATTGGACTCTTTTTATTCTTGATTCTTTCGTATCTGGCATTTATGGAAAACAAAAGGAAAGCGGTTATATCATTTCACGGCGGATCAGCGAATTATTGGGCCGAGCTGGATTTGAACCAGCGTAGACATATTGCCAACGAATTTACAGTCCGTCCCCATTAACCGCTCGGGCATCGACCCAGGAAGAATCAAGTCTAGGCTTATTTATAATCCACGATCAACTTCCTTTCCTAGTACCCTACCCCCAGGGGAAGTCGAATCCCCGCTGCCTCCTTGAAAGAGAGATGTCCTGAACCACTAGACGATGGGGGCATACTTGCCCGACTGCCATCATACTTAGTATGAACAGTTTTTTTTAATTGTCAATATAATGGAATGAATGGTATGACTAGATCTGAAGGATCTTTCCGCCCTTTCTGATCCCATACGAATAGCATTTTTTGATTCGTCGTTTATATTCATCAATCACTCATTTTAATCACCATTCTATTCTAAAATCTAAATCTCTTATAGAAATTGCTATTAAAAAAAATAATAATAAAAATAGGACGAAAGTGGAGGACTCTTTTGGGAAGTGATTGGTCCGACCTAAAAGAAGATTAAACTTCATTTTTTCATTCATTTATCCACTCCTTGTTAAGATCAGATAGTCCTATTCCTATATCACACTAAGCTGGGAAATTACCAAATAAGAAATCTGAAATCCGGGAACGGGGATTAACAAGTTATCAAAAATTGTTTTTCTCTAAAATTTTGGTTCAGGGAACAAACCAAATCTCTTCATCACATGTGAAATATCGTGGATCTATATCGAATTGGTAGGTGCATGTATCCATGTCTCAATCAAATGAAATTTGTTCTGTTCTGATGGGGTCAGATCAATTCAAGTCAATTCCATTAGGGGTGGTCTTGAAACAATTCATTTCATTGATATTTAGCAAATCCAATATCAATAAACCTAATTTAACCTATACTTAAACTTCTCTATACTTAAACTTCTTAAGTAAATCAAAATTCTCGCTCCCCTACGGGCCACTAACCGCTATGAGTCTACTGCATATACTTATAATATATATACATAGATAGCTAGATCTATCTTATCCGTCTAGCGACTCCTTCAGTAATTGAACCAAATGGCCCTTTTAACTCAGTGGTAGAGTAACGCTATGGTAAGGCGTAAGTCATCGGTTCAAATCCGATAAGGGGCTTTTTGGCCTTTTTCATAAAAAACTCAAGTGGTAATATTCATATTGAAACGGGGAATCTCAATATTGTTGATTTGTAATAAAAAAAAGTAACCGACTGTATAATAATGTAGTTCTAAACTTTCGAATTTAATGATAATAAGTTATCCTTATAATGAGTTATAATATTGTAATTAGAATAGTAATTCTACTTCTAAAAGAAAGTTGAACATTTGTTTATTATAATGAGTAATTATAAGTCGTCTCTTCGATCACCAAATATTTTGCTTTTCCATTATTCCAATCTAATCCATTGTAAAGATTTGAAATCAACAAAATAA